ACCCGCAAAGAAACTTATAACCCCAACACTGTTTGTAATTCCATCAATTATTCGTCTATCAAAAAAATGAGTTAGTTTAGCTAATCCTTTTATACTCCGGATTACAACCCTTGTGTAGAAAAAATCTATATAACCACGATTATACGACCAGTTGTATATAACATTTACTATTTGGTCCAAAAAAGCTCTTTTAGGACCTATTTTAACAAATGAATTGATTAAGTCCAAATTTTTGAAAGATGAATAAGCAGACCCATAAAAAATGGATGCTACAAATATTCCGAAAAAAGCTATACTTACTGAAAAAAATGCATTTGTCAAAAATTCATACCAGTCTACGGAATAGTCCGAATTTGGATGTAAAAGATTTTTCGATGGAGCCAACCATTTCGATAATAGATCAAAATTTATTTCCCCTTGACCAAAAGCAATTCCTATGAATCCAATAAAAAGAGTAAATACTACCAATATAAGCAAAGGAAATAACATAGTATTGTCCGATTCGTGGGGATACATAGAAGTATATTTTTTCAAAAAACGAGTAGTAAAGTATCGCATACGATTTATTACATTCCCATCAAATTGATATGTATTTTTAGGAAAAAAATAAACGCTTTCATTATTATTCATTGTCATTGAGAAAAGTAAATTTATGTTGATCGCCTTAGGCACTTCTTTTCCCCATAAAGATATTGAATAAAATGAGTTATTTTGAGTTCCACTATAATTTTGAAAATTAACATGTAAATACCCTTCAAAGGTAAGTAAATACACCCGAAACATATAAAATGCGGTTAGTCCTGCTGTAAAATAAGCTATCACTGCAAAAATTGGTGAATACAACCAGCTTTCGCTAAGAATTTCATCTTTGGACCAAAAACAAGCAAGAGGTGGAATACCACAAAGAGAAAATGTACCTAATAAAAACGTAGTTCTTGTAATTGGAACATATCTTGTTAAACCGCCCATAAGAACCATATTCTGACTTTTATCGGGTGAATATCCAACAAGGGGTTCCATTGAATGAATAATAGATCCGGATCCCAAAAACAATAATGCTTTAGAATAGGCATGAGTGATCAAATGAAATAAAGCAGCTCGATAAGAACCTAGCCCTAGGGCTAACATAATATAACCCAATTGAGACATTGTAGAATAGGCTAAACTTCTTTTAATATCTCTTTGAGCAAGAGCAAAAGTAGCTCCTAATAATAGTGTTATTACACCTATCAAGGAAATTATATTCATTATGTAAGGTATGCTTGTGAAAAGAGGAAGAAGCCGAGCCACAAGAAAAATTCCTGCCGCTACCATAGTAGCAGCATGTATAAGAGCCGAAATAGGAGTAGGTCCCTCCATGGCATCAGGTAACCATATGTGAAGAGGGAATTGTGCGGATTTAGCAACTGCACCGAGGAATAATAGGAAGGCACACAGAGTAGCAAATAAAGAATTAACCTCATTATTATAAATCAACTTATTAAATGTTTCGAACAAATCCCGAAATTCGAAACTTCCTGTTATCCAATAAAAACCTAAGATTCCCAATAACAAACCAAAATCCCCTACACGATTGGTTACAAAAGCTTTTTGGCAAGCGCTTGCTGCAGTTGGTCGTGTAAACCAAAAACCTATCAATAAATACGAACACATTCCTACCAATTCCCAAAAAATATAAATTTGTATCAAATTGGAACTAGTAACTAATCCCAACATTGAAGCATTGAAAAAACTCATATAAGCAAAAAATCTCAAATATCCTTGATCGTGAGACATATAATTGTCACTATAAATAAGAACCATAATTCCAACAGTAGTGATTAATATTAACATTATAGAAGTAAGCGGATCAATAAAGTATCCGAACTCTAAGGAAAAATCATTATTGATGGTCCAAGACCATAGATATTGATAAATAAGACTTCCGTTTATTTGTTGAATAGACAAATTGACCGAAAAAACCATAGCTATGCTTAGCAGTAAAACACTAGGAAAAGCCCACATACGGCGAATATTTTTTGTTGCTGTTGGAACAAGTAGAAGTCCAAATCCTATTGACATAGTAACAGGGAGTGGAAGAAAAGGTATTATCCATGCATATTGATATATATGTTCCATAAGAAAGCAATTTTAAAATTTTTTTTTCTTATTAATTTAATTGTAATTGTTTCCGATTCACCAACTCTTATCTATTTCTATTTCGGAAAGAACAAGAATAAAAGAAATCAGCAAAAAAATTATGAAAAACTCAAAGATTTTAATTCTTAATTGATCTGATTTTTCACATATCACATATATTATTAAATAAAATAATTCAAAAAGCTCCAATTCGTTTGATCAAATGATATGACCAAATGACTAGGTAAAAAAAGTTATTACCGGGTTATTCACTAAAGAAAGAGAAATTTTGATTAAATTTAAATTAAGATCCAAAAAAAAAATAGAAAATTTTTAATTACGTTTTGATGATTTATAACCATATAGTATAGTAAAAAAAGTTCCACCAACACAAAATAAAGCACTTGGTTCAAATCAAATATGGATCCAGTATCCACTAATAACAGAATTCAATAAAAAGGAACTTTATTATCTATTTTATTATCTATTATAATATAATTAGAGTTAAAATATTTAAAGTAATTACTAATTCACTGTGGAACTGATTGATTGAATTCCAATTCAATAGGAAAACTTATGCTTATTGTAAATAAAATCCTACAATATTTCTTATTTGGCATAGAACTCAAATAAGATATTACTAAAATTAATTACTTTTATCTGGTAATGTCTTGTTTAAGAGACTAACTATAGTAGTTTTATATTTAAATTATGAATAGGCACTCTGAAATTTATCAATAAAATTCATAGAAAATAAAATGGAAATCTAAATTATATAAGGAGATGGGGAAAGAGTCTTAATTTAATACTTTTTTTTTATTAAATGTGTTATAAAAATAACAGACTAAAATCAAAATCAAATATGAGTGGAAACTTTTTTGTTCTTTTTGAGTGGCAATCAACTTCTTTTTAATGATAATAGATACCGTAAACACAGATCCGGATGGGACTATAAAAAAAATAAACAATCAATACTAGCTCTTTCTTGATTTGAAGATTGTATTTGTATGTAATAGAGATACAAAAAAAAGCATAAAATAAACTAGAACTAGAATAAGAAAAGATTATTATCAAAAGAAATTTTCTTTTCTTTTCTAGTACAAATACAAAGACTATATGGGATGTGCACAAAACAAATCAATAATATATTTTTTTGTTTGTTAGGTAAGAAACTCTTTTTATGTTATGAAAAATTTTTATCTATGTAATAAGTTAAGTAAAGTATAGATAGTAAAGTATAGATAATAAATAATGAAAAAGGACCGATCCTTTTTGAACAATACATGTCTTTCACATCCAATACTAACTCTTTTTTTTTGAATGGCAGTTCCAAAAAAACGTACTTCTATGTCAAAAAAACGTATTCGTAAAAGTATTTGGAAGAAAAAAGGATATTTGGCTGCGCTAAAGGCTTTTTCTTTAGCTAAATCAGTATCCACAGGACATTCAAAAAGTTTTTTTGTGCGACAAACAAGTAATAAGGCCTTGGACTAATCTGAATTGACATAGTTCAAATAATTAATAATGAAAACTTTCATTTATTTTATAAGACGAATGGGTCGCATTAAATTAATTTGTGTTTTGTTTTAAATTCTTCAATTCAATATGAGCTAGAACTAACTGTTGTGATATGTAGAAGAAGATTTTCTCTGTCTATTATAATATAACTAGACTGGCTTTAACTATTATTATTCTATTTTTTCTTTTAATTAAAAGAAAAAATAGAATAATAATATACGACGTTTTTTTTTTCATTATACTATAATTTAATTTCCCGAGATGCTAATTTTTACTTATGACACTAACTTTTTACAAAAAGTTCATTTTTTTTTTTAATTTTAATATAAATTTTTTTGTGAAAAGTAAATTACAATAGAGATTGCAACTCTTTTTTGTTATATGTCTAGTCCAATACCTAATTGATTTGTTTGGTAAATCTTCCCATAAATGTTATACACAACAAGGAATCAAATTAGTAATACAATTTAATGATACCGAGTTACGTAATAATATTAAAAATTCCATTTCAATTTAAACAATATTACATTAAATCCTTGAGTCTCGACAATTCAAGATGAATGAACTATTATTATTTCAAGCAAGCCGCCATGGTGAAATCGGTAGACACGCTGCTCTTAGGAAGCAGTGCTAGAGCATCTCGGTTCGAGTCCGAGTGGCGGCATCCTCTAAAATAAAAATAACATTAGAAATCCTATAATTTATTTAATTCCTGATTTGAAATTTGAATTCTGTATGTAATTGGACTCCTTCTTTTATGATATTTCTAACTTTAGAACATATATTAAATCATATCTCTTTTTCGATCATTTCAATTGTAATTACGATTCATTTGATGACCTTTTTAGTCCACGAAATCGTGGGATTATGGGATTCGTCAGAAAAGGGGATGATAGCTACTTTTTTGTCGATAACAGGATTATTAGTTATTCGTTGGATTTATTCGGGCCATTTCCCATTAAGTAATTTATACGAATCATTAATGTTCCTTTCGTGGAGTTTCGCTATAATTCATATGATTCCTAAAATATGGAATCATAAAAATAAAAACGATTTAAGCGCAATAACCACACCAAGTGCTATTTTGACTCAAGGCTTCGCCACTTCGGGTCTTTGGACTGAAATGCATCAATCCGCAATATTAGTACCCGCTCTACGGTCCCATTGGTTAATGATGCATGTAAGTATGATGTTATTGAGTTATGCAGCTCTCTTAGTTGGATCCTTATTTTCAATTGCTCTTCTAGTCATTACATTTCGAAAAAATATCGAAAGTTTTGGTAAAAACAAGAATTTATTAATTAGGTCATTTTTCTTTAGTGAGATCAAATGTTTGAATGAAAACAGAAATTTTTTACAAAATACTTCTTTTTCTTCTTTTAAAAATTATTACAAATATCAATTGGTACAAAGATTGGATTATTGGAGTTCTCGTGTCATTAGTCTAGGGTTTACTTTTTTAACTATGGGTATTCTCTCTGGAGCAGTATGGGCTAATGAGGCATGGGGATCCTATTGGAACTGGGACCCTAAAGAAACTTGGGCATTTATTACTTGGACTATATACGCGATTTATTCACATACTAGAACAACCAAAAGTTGGCAAGGTGCGAATTCGGCAATTGTGGCTTCTATAGGATTTCTGATAATTTGGATATGCTATTTTGGGGTTAATCTATTAGGAATAGGACTGCATAGTTATGGTTCATTCATATTAACTTAAATACTAATTTAGCATCTAATTGAATAAACTTATTGAAGAATAAATAAAAAAAATCGTCCCACAGATACAGATAAAGAAAGTTTGTGTAAGTTTTTTTGAGAACCGTTTAACTCAAAAAGTTAAACGGTTCTCAAAAAACTTGAGATGTAATACATCCCATTACAATTCCAATTCACTTCCCATAATGACTTTCTGTTTTATTCATGAAGACTATCTATCGTAATAATTAGATAAAATAGCTTGTACCTTGTCAACTGATAATGAAATAACCAAATCAGGATAAATACCAATCGCTATTACGGGTAAAAAGATACAGATCGAAACAAATAGTTCTCGTGGTCCAGAATCTACAAAAAAAGAGTTTGGAAGATTGAATAACTTGTATCCATAGAACATCTGGCGTGACATAGATAATGAATAAATAGGAGTTAATATTATTCCAATTGCCATTACAAAAGTAATTAGTATTTTTGGTATTAAAAGATATTTTGGACTGGTAATTATTCCAAAAAAGACTACTGATTCCGCAACAAAACCACTCATTCCGGGCAATGCAAGAGAAGCCATTGAGAAACTACTGAACATAGTAAAGATTTTGGGCATTGGAATGGATACCCCCCCCATTTCGTCAAGATAAACAAGACGTATTCTATCACAACTTGTTCCCCCCAAGAAAAAAAGAGCAGCACCAATAAATCCATGAGAGAGCAATTGTAAAATAGCTCCATTAAGTCCTGTGTTGGTTATCGAACCAATTCCTATAATTATGAAACCCATGTGAGATATGGAAGAATAGGCTATTCTCTTTTTTAAATTGCGTTGACCGAGAGAGGTTGAAGCGGCATAAATTATTTGTATTGTTCCCACTATTACCAACCATGGTGAAAATATGGAATGAGCGTGGGATAAAAATTCCATATTGATCCGAATCAATCCATATGCTCCCATTTTTAATAAGATTCCGGCTAGAAGCATACATGTACTGTAATGTGCTTCTCCATGGGTATCTGGTAACCATGTATGTAGGGGTATAATCGGTGGTTTGACAGCATAAGCAATAAGAAAGCCAAAATATAATATTATTTCCAATGCTACAGGATACGATTGATTTGCTAATGTTTCAAAATTTAATGTTGGTTCATTGGAACCATATAAACCCATACCTAGAACTCCTATTAAAAGAAAAATGGAACCACCGGCAGTGTATAAAATAAACTTTGTAGCCGAGTACAGGCGTTTTTTCCCCCCCCACATGGATAAAAGTAAATAAACAGGAATTAATTCTAACTCCCACATGATAAAAAAAAGTAAAATGTCTCGAGAAGAAAATGATCCTATTTGACCACTGTACATTGCTAACATCAGAAAATGAAACAATCGCGAATCTCGAGTAACTGGCCAAGCCGCTAAAGTAGCTAAAGTGGTGATAAATCCTGTCAATAAAATAGGTCCTATCGAAAGTCCATCGATTCCCAGTCTCCAGTGAAAATCAAAAATATTTATCCATTTCAAATCCTCTTCTAATTGGATTAATGGATCGTCCAATTGAAAATGATAACAGAATGCATAGGTCGTTATAAGAAGTTCCAATAAACATATACCTATGGTATACCAGCGAACTACCTTATTTCCCCTATGCGGGAGAAAAAAAATGGAAGAGCCCGCGAATATAGGAAAAACAACAATTATTGTTAACCAAGGAAAATAACTCGTGGTAAAGACAAGATACGCTTTGACCAGAAAAACCCGTACTCAATATCAATAAAATATTTATTTAATTCTGAGCACGGGTTTTTCTCAGTAAAGAGGAATCAAATGATTCAAGTGGATTTTTTAATAACGTATCAATAAGCTAGGGCCATACTGCGAGTTGTCTCATGCCATAAATAAACACGGACACTCAAAAAATCTGTTGGACAGGCGGATTCACATCTCTTACAACCTACGCAGTCCTCGGTTCTTGGAGCAGAGGCAATTTGCTTAGCTTTACATCCTGGCCAAGGTATCATTTCCAAAACATCCGTAGGGCAGGCCCGTACACATTGAGTACACCCTATACATGTATCATAAATCTTTACTGAATGTGACATTGGATCTATAAGCTTCCGTTTTGAACATAAAAATTTTCGATCTGGTTCTGGTAAAATCAATAATCAAAAAATCTATATTATATATATATTGTAGACACCAGACGAATCAGTGGTTTACCAGAATTTTTTTAGAATCTATATACTTCTGGATCTGTTCATGAGAAGAGGGCCAAGAGACTTTGATTTCTATTTCACCAAACATAGTGATATGAATTGTCCATATTACATGCTAATATTAACTAGTACTAATAAAATAAAATTATAAAAACCAGCGAATAGAAATATAACTGATAAAATAAATAATATTAATTATGTTAGTACTAATTAATCATATTTTATTATAAACTCAAAAATGATGAACATAATATTATGAACTATATTCTATAGTATTATACTTATTATGTTATGTATATTTTTTAATTTTATAATAATTATATATTTTAATTTTTAATTTATATAATTATTATAAAATTAAAATATATAAATAAAAAATATAAAAAAATAGAATTAATATATATTATATATATAATATATATATATATATAAATATATAAAATATATATAAATTAAATAGAAATTAATCATTCATAAAATTATAGATTAGGTTCATAAAATTATAGATTAGGTTTAGGTAAAGCTTTGTGATAGGTTTAGGTAAAGCTTTGTGATAAGGCATATCAAATATATATTTTTTTTATATGTATATTGTATATGAATATGATTTTGTATTTATTTATTTTTTATTCTATTTATGTTATTTCTATTTATGTTATGAGTATAGTATTATATTATATATGAATATGATTATTTATTACAATTTAATTATATCATTAAGACTATTTATTCAACAAATTTGATTGATTAATACGCGTTGATTTTCTGTTACGATAGATCGACGAAACAATAGCTAGACCAATAGCAGCTTCAGCCGCTGCTATAGCTATAACAAAGATCGAAAAAATGTCTCCTTTTAATTGTCGATTATCAAATAAATCAGAAAATGTGACAAGATTAATATTAACCGAATTTAGTATAAGCTCAAGACACATAAGTGCTCTAACCATACTTCGACTTGTGATCAATCCATAAATACCGATAGAAAACAAATATGCACTCAAAAAAAGTACATGCTCAAACATCATTGACTAACTCCTTATCAATCTCAATTGATTTCAACAAACAATTCAACTGCTTTAAGTTTTTTCTAAACTAAAAAAAGAATTTCAGAAAGTCATAATTCCAAGACAAAATCTAGGACAAAAGAAAGCATTCACGGTAGAAAAAAGGGTAGAATCAAATACCTTAGAATACTTTTGATTTTATATATGATATGGGTCTCTTAGATTAATATCATTCATATATGAACTATAAAAAAAAAATTTGAAGGGAAATAAATGTCCTAACAATAACACATGACAAAAAGGCCTATTTTTTTTGGAGTGTTAATCTTAAGTATTTTATTAATACTAAGTTTTAAGTAATTAAGTATTTCTTAATAATAATAATATAATACTAATTAGAATAGTAATAATTATTTTATTATTGACGAGCCATAGTAATTGCACCTATCAAGGCAACTAAAAGAATTATAGAAATGAGTTCAAATGGAAGAAAAAAATCTGTTGATAAATGAATCCCAATTTGTTGAACATTACTTATAAGGTCCTGCTCTATAATGTGGTTTGATTTTGTAGTCCAAATAATTCCATACCATGATGTATCTGGGATAGTAGTAATTAGTGAAAAAAGAATACTTGTACAAACCAGCAAAGTAACCCCATCTCCCACGGTCCAAAGATAGAAATCATTGGAATATTCTGAACCCTTCAGAAACATCACAGCAAATATGATTAAGACATTTATAGCTCCCACATAAATAAGGAGCTGTGCAGCAGCTACAAAATAGGAGTTCAATAGAATATAGAATAAGGATACACAAACAAGAACCAATCCCAAAGAAAAGGCAGAAAAAATGGGATTGGTAAATAAAACTACTCCCAGGCCCCCTAAAATAAGAGCTGATCCCAGAAATACTACAAGAATATCATGTATTGGCCCAGTTAAATCCATTATGTATAAAATATAGATAAGTTGAAATTTTTTATGACCCTTTTGAATAATCCAGGAAAAAAAGTTACCCTATTTTCTTGTATATGCTATATCCCTAATTGAATTAAATCTTAATGTAGTGTGAATTTATGTAGTGGATTAATGTAAGATAAGATATATTATATTTCTATTTTATATTATATTATATATTTTTTATATTTATATTTATATTATATATTATTATATATTATATTATTTATATAATTATAATAATTTTTATATAATAATTATATAAATATATAATAATTATATAAATATATATGAAATAAAATAAATATAAATGAAATAAATATATCAAATAAATAAATATATCAAATATATATATCAAATCAATACTATATCAAAAAAAGGATCTTACTAATTGGTAACTGTCCTTGAATAAAGAGGTTTATCCTTGTCTATTTTGTTGATTTGAGTTGAATTCATAACTGTTTGAATTGTGTAATCTCCTATTATTGATATTGGTAACCGACCCAATGCAATTTGATTATAGTTCAATTCATGGCGATCATAAGCAGAAAGTTCATATTCTTCAGTCATTGATAAACAGTTTGTTGGACAATACTCCACACAGTTACCACAAAATATACAGACCCCAAAATCAATACTATAATTAAGCAATTGTTTCTTTTTAATATCTGCTTCCAATCTCCAATCTACAACGGGTAGATCTATAGGGCATACACGAACACATACTTCACAAGCAATACATTTATCGAATTCAAAATGGATTCGACCCCGGAAACGCTCTGATGTGATTGATTTTTCATAAGGATATTGAATAGTTACGGGTAAACGATTTGCATGAGATAAGGTAATCATAAAACCTTGACCAATATACCTTGCAGCTCGTACTGTTTGTTGACCATAATTCATGAATCCAGTCACCATAGGAAACATATCGTATATATCAATGAAATAAATAAATTAATATTTCTTTCTCTTGTTTGATTGAGAGAGGTTATGAGTATAGAATAGCGTTATTGTATTCTGTTATTTATATTTATATTATAGTGAAACAAGTTGGAAAGAAGTTGTCAATAATAGATTACCTAGAGAAATAGGTAAAAGAAATTTCCATCCAAGATTTAATAGTTGGTCCATTCTCATCCTAGGCAAAGTCCATCTTGTTGTGATAGGAATAAACAGGAACAAATAGGCTTTAGCTAATGTAATGAAGATACCAATTGTCATTCCAAAGATTCCCCCTATTTTTTTGATTCCGAAAAGTTCAGGAAGAAATATGTACGGAAGAGATAAATTCCACCCCCCTAAGTAAAGAACTGTTACAAATAATGAAGAAACTAATAAATTTAGATAAGAAGCGACGTAAAACAAACCGTATTTGATACCTGAATATTCGGTTTGATAACCTGCTACTAATTCCTCCTCCGCTTCTGGTAAATCAAAAGGTAATCTCTCACATTCTGCTAGAGAAGAAATTAAAAAAACTAAAAATCCTATAGGCTGACGCCACAGATTCCACCCCCAAAAACCATATTTTGACTGTGCCTCAACTATATCAACTGTACTTGAACTATTAGATAATTATAGTCGGCGATAACATCACAGTTTCCGTCGCTATTTCAGAACCGTACATGAAACCTCAGTTTCATACGGCTCCTCTACGGCCACAAATAACAAATAAATATAAGGACTAGTTCGGTATTAACATTAATTATCTATTTGGGATAAATAGAATAAAGATAGATTGGAGAGAGAGTCCAAAATTAGACCGAGGTAATTCTGTTTGCTAGAAAAAAACGCTTTTGAATTAATCTCATTCTCTTAAAAAGAAATTTTCTTTGTTCAGTAATAATTTTTTACTTCAATAATAAAATACTCATTTTTGTAAATAGACAGTTCGCCCCATCTTTTTTATTAGATTACGAAAAAGAAAGAATTATCCACTAATTCATAAATTTTTGTAAGAATTGTATATGCATGGATACAGTAAAGAAAGAATAACTAAAGGTTTTTTTTATTCAGTTATTTTCCCATTCCATATATTGATATTGCATTCTGTTTCTTTTGTTCCTGTTCTTGTTTCTCAGAAGAGAGAGGGGGTACTCTGAAAAAAGAGGATTAATTCGTTCTTGTTCTTGATAGTCATTTCTTTAATCAGTGAATAGGAGCATACTCTAGATTGGAATCCTATAAGGAAGTACTGCTTTATCATTTCTACCAACTTAAAGCCCTTATTTTGATTCATTTTATGCGTAAATGCCTCTTTTGAGACTTTACATTATCTCTATTACTAATCTTTTGTGTATCTTGGTGTTCCTACTTGTCTACTCATTTTTGATTGATCTTCCATATGGTAATACGTACAAGACTCTAGTCGAAACTCCATACAGTTGATCCTTTGTACCCGCTTCAAGACATGAAGACTAATCAAACAATTTCAATCTTGGGGTAAACAGTTTACACTGCTTATGTTTACTTCCATTTTACTCTTGTACATAGGGAATGAGAATGCATTTTCTTACTGCGAATTTATAAGCTGTTTTGTTTCACTCATATGACTATCTAGTTTAACCCATTGACCTAAATCTGAATGATGAATAAAAAAATAACTATATCTATTCAACACATTTAATCCATTTCCTAAAAATAAAGAAAAGTTCATGTTCTAACGAATCACACGTAGAGATATTGATAACACACATGGAGTTAATGGTATTTCATAACTAATAGATTGAGCAGCAGCTCGTAAACCACCTGAAAAAGAATATTTATTATTCGACCCATATCCTGACATAAGAAGTCCAATAGGAGCAATACTGGAAATGGCGATCCATAAGAAAACACCTATACTGAGATCGGCTAGAACAAGGTGATACCCAAAAGGAATTACTAAATAACTTAGTAAAACGGATATGACTGCTATTGTTGGCCCGGCACTGAACAAACGACTATCCCCTCTAGACGGTAGGAGATCCTCTTTAAAAAGTAGCTTGGTACCATCCGCTAAAGCTTGAAGAATTCCTAACGGACCGGCATATTCAGGTCCAATACGTTGTTGTATCCCTGCGGATATTTCTCTTTCTAACCACACAATTACTAGTACACCTATTATGATTCCCAATATCAGGATAAAAATAGGGACAAAGAGCCATATAAGTTCATAAACCTCTTTTAAGAATTCCGATCCAGAAAAAGAATTGATAGTTTGTACTTCTGTTATATCAATTATCATTTCAACGATCAACTTCTCCCATAATAATATCTATACTACCTAGTATTGTCATGATATCAGCCAATTTCATTCTTTTAACTAGCTGAGGCAAAATTTGCAAATTGATGAAACCTGGCGGACGAATTTTCCATCTCCAGGGGAAAACACTCCGATCTCCTATAAGAAAAATGCCTAATTCTCCTTTTGGGGCTTCTACTCTGACGTAAAGTTCTTGTTTTGACAATTCAAAATTGGGCGAAGGTTTTTTACTAATGAATCTATATTCAAAATCATTCCATTCGGAATCTTTTGCTCTATCAAAGCGTCGGACTTCTAAATTTTCATAGGGTCCCCCCGGAATCCCTTCTAGAGCCTGTTGAATAATTTTTATGGATTCCGTCATTTCACTGATTCGTACTAAATAACGAGCTAATGAGTCTCCTTCTTTTTGCCATTGGATTTCCCAATCGAATTCATTGTAACATTCATATTGATCAACTTTACGAAGATCCCATTGGATTCCGGAAGCTCGTAACATTGGTCCCGATAAGCCCCAATTTATTGCTTCCTCTCCCCCAATAACGCCTACTCCTTCAACTCGTTCCAAAAAAATGGGATTTAGCGTAATAAGTTTTTTGTATTCTTCAACTCCTGTTAAAAAATAATCGCAAAAATCCAAACATTTATCTATCCAGCCATGAGGTAAATCAGCAGCTACTCCTCCGATACGGAAATAATTATGCATCATTCGCATACCTGTGGCAGCTTCAAATAGATCATATATCAATTCCCTCTCTCTGAAAATATAGAAAAAGGGAGTTTGTGCACCAATATCTGCCATAAAAGGGCCAAGCCATAACAAATGAGAAGCTATACGACTCAGCTCTAGCATAATTACTCTGATATAGCTGGCTCTTTGAGGTACTTGAATATTTCCCAATTGTTCTGGTGCATTTACTGTTATTGCTTCTGTGAACATAGTAGCTAGATAATCCCAACGCGTTACATAAGGCAAGTATTGTACAATTGTTCGGTTTTCCGCAATTTTTTCCATTCCTCTGTGTAAATAACCTAGTATGGGTTCACAGTCAATAACATCTTCACCATCAAGAGTAACGATCAGTCGAAGAACACCATGCATTGATGGGTGGTGAGGACCCATATTGACTATCATAAGATCCTTTCTTGTAGCCGGTACAGTCATATCTTTTTTCCCCAATTCATTATTCTATGAATTTTTCAAAACGAGGTTCGGTCAAAATAAAATCAAACAAAATAGAAAAATCTAAAAAAAAGGTTCAAACGAATCTTTGAATTAACGAGTTTTTGGCTCTCGAATATCCAACTGACCAATTAATTTCTTATAACGTACTCTATTTTTCTTTGACAAATATGCCAACAGCCGTTGACGTTTTCCCAGAATTATTTGTAAACCCCTCTGGGATAAAAAATCTTTTTTATGCAATTCTAAATGTGAAGTAAGTCTCCGTATTTTATTGGTGAAACTGAATACTTGAAATTCGACAGACCCTTTGTTTTCTTCTTTTTCTTCTTGTTCTTGTGAAATAATTGAGATAAATGAATTTTTGACCATAAAAGAATTTTCCATTTTTTTTTTTTACTGATCAGAAATAATAATGTTGGTCATTTTTTGGTAGACACAAAAAAGGTTTCCTCTTACTCTTGTATATACGAATTTTTTCTATCCAAATCAAATTAATAAATAAAAAATTAAAATTTGATTTGGATAGAAAGGTGTAATATTTTTCTGCACTCCCAAAAGGGAATGATTTCTTTGTATTGTATGTATTTTACCTAAGAGGATTTCGCCGATTCATTTCTAGATTTAGTTGATAAGCCATTAAATTAAGTATCATGTATCATAATATAACACAACATATATGTATATCTTTCGGCCTTCGTATATCATATCAAATGTCTCACTCACGTACTACACACTACACATGATTATATATATATGACATAATATATGACGTAATTACATAAATTATATATAAAAATTTAATATATATAAGTTTAAGATAAGTTTAAGTTTTTATATTATTATATTATATAAGTATAAATAATATTTATTAAGTATAAATAATATTTATAAGTAACATAAATAATATATAAAATGGGTATAAGTATATTATAATAATTATAAGTATATTATCATAATATATATATATAGTCTATTTATAGTAATAAATAGTAATAATAGTAATAAATAGTTATAAAATAATTAATAAAATAATTAATTTAAAATTTAATATTAATATATTTATATATTTAATATATAAAATAATTAATAAATAATAAAATTAAAATAATATAATTAAATTAATTAATAATATAATTAAATTAATATTAAATTAATATTAAAATGAAATAAAAATAAATGAAATATTAAATAAAAAAAAAAAAATTAAATATACTATTTAAATATACTATCAATTAATTCTGAAGTGTATTGTGGATACATCTGTATTCTTGACATACTGAAACGACTACCATTATTGGTATCAAACCAATACCGATTCATACAAGCTAAATCTTCTAATCGATAATTAGGCCAAAGAAATAATTTGAATTTCATTAATTTGTTTTTATTTGCATTTGTGTTAAAATGCTTGTCCTTTTTCAAAAACTGTCCACAGTTTCTTATGTTGTTTTCCTTGAAAAATATTAGATTTCTATCTACGTCTACACCATTTCTCTTCCAGGAATTGAAACAAATTAGAATTCTCAACTCTCTACGACGTCTAGTAGATAGAATGTTTTCAGGAACAACTAAATCATAATTATTTTTATCTTCACTCACAAACATAGTGCTATGTTGTGAAATAGATTTCTCAAAAGGACTCTCATCAAGATATTTTTTTTTTTTATATCTTTTATCAGTTTCAACTTGTTGTTTACTCTTATTGATCAATGAAATACCTATGGTTTGATATATAATAAATTCTTCATCCCATTTTTTAGAGAGACGAACCGGTTCAATGATAAATATTCCCTTTTTTATCAATTCTGTAAGAGATAGATCTTTTTGAATCAACATTACATCTAGACGCATCTCTCCTCTTTGAATCGAGGATATAGCAATTTCCCTTATATTTATAAGTCTAAGTAGTAAACAATATACCTTGATATTGTTGATCATTTTTTGATTCAAAGAATCATCCCATCTTAATTGAAAAAGAAAATATTTTTTCAGGAATAAATCTAGTTCTGCTTCCTTCTTACTCTTGAATTGTTTTTTCTTTCTACGTTTTTTAATGGTTGATTCTGTGTAATTTTTTTCAACATCTTCTTTTTTCTTTTGTTTTTGTGTATCTTGTTGTATATCTAATCCAGGATCTCTTTGATTTTGTTTTTTTTCTTGTTGGTTCCGATTTTCTAATTCAAGATATTCTTCTTTATTAGATCGTAGATTAAGATCCTTTTTTTGATTTCCGTTGATGTTATTATTTTGACTTTGACTAATATTCTTATCTCTATGAATGTTTAAAAGAAGAAATTGGATTGGTATAATCCATGGTTTAAGCTTATATGCATCATAAAGTAGTCCAAATTCTGGGAAGAACCAAGATTCCAGATTTGATATAGGACGATATAGCCTTTCTTTATTCATTCCCATCCAATCAAAAAGTTTTTTTTTTTTATTGAATGGTTTTGTTTTTTGATGAATCGTGAGAGGATAAATATTTTTATTATAAATTTTTTGATAATTATTAGTTCCAGCTTTAGTATCTTTATTAATCTTGGTACCAATATGCATATTAGTCCAGGCATCAATATCAATATTTTTTCTAAAAAAAAACCGGAGGATTCTACAATCAAAGTATTTTCTATCTAGATTTTTTTCTCCATATAGACTAGATTCTTCTCCTAGATAATCACTAATATCTATATCTACTAGTACATAAAATGATTCGGGTTTCTGTGTTTTCTGTGTATTGAAATTATATGGAATTTTTTTGTCTCTGTTTACTTGTGATGGCGATGTATAAATATATGAGTCCCCTCCATTCTCATAATTCACATATTTATGTGCTAGAAGATCATATTTGTAGTTTTTTTTTAATTTTTCTTTTAGTCCTATCCATGAGTCTATTCCGTAATAATTTTGTTTCACGTAATGAATTAATTGGTTTTTTTTATATGAATCAAATATTATTGAGTTTTTTTTTTGAGTTGTACAACGTTGATTGACTCTATTTCTCCATTTTTTTGGTACTAATTGAGACCATTGAGATTGAGATAAATTGTATTGATAATGATTCTTTAACCAGTTTTTCCATTTATTCATTCCAGACTTATAAACTTTCTTATGCTTTGGTTTGGAATCAAATAGTCCTCGTGTCCCACAATAATCTTTGATTCTATCTTTAAGAAAAAGAAAGATTCCGTGATATTGAAGTACAGATTTCAAGTAATTTTTGTTATTAACTTGAACTTGTGATAATGTATAAAATACATATGCTTGTGACAAAGAGGATAAGTCATAATAAATGTTTGAATTCTTATTATAATTAATATTAGAAAGCGACTTTTTCATTGTCGAAATAAAGTGAATTGTATTTTTTTTTGTTTGATCAATCCCTTTTTGATTTGTTTCATCGTGGTAAAAGAATTTATTGATCATTTTTTTTGTTGATTCAAGGAAAAGTTGTGCATTGGTCCTAAGAATATTAATGGTACATAGAAGGATATCGCTGTATATTTTTTCAATGAAATATTTGAGAAAGTAGTATAATTTACGTATTAATCTCGTACTCTTTCTTTTGAATATTTGCCAAATATGTTTTTGCAATTCTGAATTTTTATCAGCAGAATTTGTCTTGTTAGGGCTAATACTTATATCTGTATCTGGAGTTAGAATTATTTTTTTCTTGTCTTTTGTGATTTGTTCTATTTGATTCCTGATTGTGGTTGTCCTATCAGTAAGATCTTTTATTTTTTTTTCTATAAGTGAACGTTTTGTCCAATTCGTGGGTCGAATTCGAATGGTTGATTCGTCGGTAATCTTATTACCGATTATAGAATCTTTTCTATTTTCGTCCGATTCACCTATTTTTATTTTTACTTTTCCGAATCCAACTAAAAAAATTGGGTTTATTTTTTCAAGTTCTTTCATTATTCGTTTTATAACTAGAGCTGTTTTGTTAACCCATCTTGTTTTTTCTTTTGAAATCCTTAAAAACCATTTTCTCATTTTTTTAGAAACTCTTAGAACTAGAGAAAGAGAAATTGTTTTTTCCACTTTTCTAATTTTTTTTTTGAACTCTTTTAAAATAGGTTCAAAAAAAGAAGGTTGTTTTCGAGGAGAACCGAAGGGGAGTTCCGCTTCTCTTCCCCAGACTGTTAAAAAACAAAAATTGTCCTTTTTCCCCCCCATTTTCATTGTATCCCTATGATGGGATCGTACTTTAGATTTTCGCCAAGGTTTCAGACGGAAAGGAAATAGAATTTTTATCTGAATACCATCCGTTAACCAATCTTTTGGAAATTCTGTTTCTGATAATTGAACACCATTATAGGTGCATTTAACATGCATTTCTCTATTCCAATCTTTCAAATCCTCGTACCACTCGGGGAATTGGAATAATAACATACGGCCGACATTTTTAGCTATTATCAACGAAGGCAATACAATGTATTTTCTAAGAATCGATTGGGTTACTAACATCGAACCTCTTATTGCTTGAGCAAATATAATGCTGTCCCAAGTTTCTGATATTGTTATACGTTCATTTTCCTCTTTTTTTTCCTTGTTTTTCTTCTCTCTTTCTTTTGTCTCTTCCTCCTCAGAATCCGAACCAAAAATTTGAAATTCCGATTCTCTATCCACCCAATCCCTAAAAACGAGATTCATAATTTCGGAGATGTCAAAAGAGAGAAAAAAGGTTTTGTCTATTTGATCCAAAAAAAGTGGCGAATGCACATTTGCTTGAAACATTTCCCAAGTAACTGTTTTACGTCTTTGAGCACGCATGGATCCTTTGATTAGATCCCGACGAAAATCCGATTGTTGTGAGTAACGTATCAAAGACACCTCTTCCGCTTGATCACTATCACTAGTATTACTAATACTATTGGTAGTTTCGTCCTTATCAGTATAAATTACAACACGTTTGGCTTTTCTTGAACGAATTTCATGATCTTCCGTTGATTCTTCTTCATTTTCTTCCTCTTGTTCTTCTAAATCGTCGGTCAATTTGTATGACCATCGAGGAACCTCTTTTCTGATCTCTTCTATTTCAGGAAAAAAAAATTTATTATTTTGATTTCTAATTGTTTGATCATTGTGATCAGTTGTAACTACATCGAATATCAATTGCAAACATTTTGCTTGCTTTTCTGAATCAATTCTTTTTTCTTCTGCCAATAAAGACAATTTTTTCAAATTAAGACTGGGTGGGGATTGAAATGGGACTTCGTCGATTGAGGTTAAGGAATGACCAATATTTGTCGATAAAAATTCTCCATCAAAGAGATTCTTTTGATATTCAAATTCTTTTTTTTTGGAATCCTTAGGAAGTAGACCGTGAATTTTATTTATCCAGACTATTTCTATGGACTCTTCTGCATCTGTAGAAGTTATTAAATAATTCCTGATTGAACGTGATAATTTTTTGAATTTTCCGCGATATGGTCCGTTTAAAAAGGGATCGTACATTTTAGGCAAGCATTCCTTTTCATTTTCATCATTGCATAATCTGATTCTTTTCTCGAGCACATCTAGAACAAGGGATCCTGTTTTTTTTTCTAGAATTTTTATTCGATTTATTAATTCATTGCTCAAGGTGTGCTTTTTTTGTTCATTAGTATAAACCCAATAATTATCCTCGTGGGATAGTTTTTCGGTCGTGTACAAAGATATCTTTCGTTCTATCATTTCTGAAAAAGTTGCTAAACTCGGCGGATATGTAAAAGATATTCTTAGTTTTCCATCACTTGGACATGTATAAAAAAAATATTGTGACATTTCATTTCGTACAGCATTTTCAAATCGATCATTTTTTATATATCGAAATGGACGATTCCATCGTTTACAGTCGAAAAGAAAAGTGACAAGCGGTTTTTCAAACCAAAAAATATTTTTATCTTCTTTACTTTCTAACTCCAAAAGTTCTTGTTCTTGATACCTATTAAGATAAGAGTCTTCGTAAACTGGGCTATCCTTATAGCGCGTCTCTTTAAAGTTAAAGTGGAATTCATCCTTTGTTTTTTCTTTTCCATTCGCTGGGATTTTGTTCAT